CCTTTGATGGAAAATCATTATTAACGGGCATGACCTCAATAAGTGAATTTGATGGGGAATCAAATCCTAATTTTAAGGGGCTTTTACTTTCAGAACAAGGAAGGATTGATTCAAAAAATCAATCGAAATATTTATTCGATGCAATTACAACATATTCCAATGATCAAACAATTAAAAAAAAATCTATTTTAATAAATGAAATAAATAAAAAGGTCCCTCGATGGCCATACAAATTGATTGACGATTTGGATGACGAAGAAGAAGAGTTAACCGCGGAGCGTGGTATTCGTTCACGAAAAGCCAAACGTATGGTAATTTTTAATGAAAATGAAAAAAATCCGAATACTATTGACGATACTATTATTAATCGTAATCCAGAAGACGAGGTAGCTTTTATACGTTATTTGGAACAATCCGATTTTCGCCGAGATATAATCAAAGGAGCCATGCGTGCTCAAAGACGTAAAACAGTTACTTGGAAAGTGTTTCAACCAAATGTGCATTCACCGCTTTTTTTGGACAGAGTAGACATAGACAAAACTTTTTTTTTTTCTTTTGATATCTCCAGAATGCTTAATCAAATTTTTAGGAATTGGATGGGGGAGGGTGTGGAATTAAAAATTTCGGATTATGATTATGAAGAGAAAGAGGCGAAAGAAAAAGAAAAGGATAAAAAAAAAGAAGAGAATGAACGTATGACAATAGCAGAAAATTGGGAAAGTGTTATATTTTCGCAAACAGTAAGGAGTTCCTTGTTAGTAACCCAAGCAATTCTTAGAAAATATATAGTATTTCCTTTGTTGATAATAGCAAAAAATATTGGACGTATGCTATTATTTCAATCCCCGGAGTGGTACGAGGATTGGCAAGAGTGGAGTCGAGAAAGGCATGTTAAATGTACCTTTAGTGGTGTTCAATTATCAGAAAAAGAATTTCCTAAAGATTGGTTAACAAAAGGTATTCAGATAAAGATCCTATTTCCTTTCTGTCTGAAACCGTGGCACAGATCTAAGCTACAATCCCAGCATAGAGATTCAACGAAAAACAACGGGAAAGGGTATAATTTTTGTTTTTTAACAGTTTGGGGAATGGAAACTAAACTACCTTTTGGTTTACCCATAAAACAACCTTCCTTTTTTCAACCTGTTTTTAAAGAACTTGGAAAAAAACTTAGAAAACTTATAAAGAAATGTTTTCTAGCTCGAAAAATTATAAAAAAAAGAACAAAATGGCTTCTAAAGGTATCAAAAGAGAAAACAAGATGGGTTATAAAAAAAGTTCGATTAAAAAAAAGAATAATGAAAGAGCTTACAAAAGAAAAAGTAAGTCCGATTCCATTGAGGGAAATATATGAATCGAATAAAAATATAAAAAAAAAACAAATGATAATAGGTAATCAGATGATTCATGAATCGTCCATTCGAATTAGATCCATGGATTGGACAAATTATTCACTGACAGAAAAAAAGATGAAGGATCTAGCTGATAGGACAAGTACAATCAGAAATAAAATAGAAAAAATCACAAAAGACAAGAAAAACATATTTAAAACTCCACATATAAACATTAGTACTAATGAAACAAGTTTTTATGATAAAAGATTAGAATCGACGAAAAATTTTTGGCAGATATTAAAAAGAAGAAATGCCCGACTAATACGTAAATGTCACTATTTTTTGAAATTTTTTATTGAAAGGATATACATAGATATCTTTTTACGTATCATGAATATTCCCAGAATAACTATACAAAATTTACTTAAATCAAAAAAAAAAATTACTGATAAATACAGTTACAATGATGAAACAGATAAAAAAAGGATTGATGAAACAAAAAAAAATACAAAAAATTTTATTTCGACTATAAAAAATATAAAAAAGTCAATTTCTAATATTAGTAATAAGAATTCAAAAATTTTTTGTGACCTCTCTTCCTTGTCACAGGCATATGTATTTTATAAATTATCACAAACCCAAGTTATTAACAAGTATCACTTGAAATCCGTATTTCAATATCACGGAACAACCCCTTTTATTAAGGATAGAATAAAAAATTTTTTTGGAACACAAAGAATATTTCATTCCAAATCAAGGTATAAGAAACTTCGCGATTTTGAAATGAATGAGTGGAAAAGCTGGTTAATAGGCAATGATCACTATCAATACGATTTATCTCAGAATAGATGGTCTAGATTAGTATCGAAAAAATGGAGAAATAGAATAAATCAAAGTTTTATGGTTCAAAATAAAAACTTAGAAAATTTTGATTCATATGAAAAAGACCAATTAATTAATTACGAGAAACAAAAAAATTATATAGTGAATTCATTAACGAGCCAAAAAGATAAATTAAAAAAAAAATACAAATACGATCTTTTATCAAATAAATATATTAATTATGAGGATAAGAAGGGTTCAGATATTTATGGATCGCCCTTTCAAGTAAACGAGGCCCGAGGGATTCCCTATAATTACAAGAAATATAATTACAATACATATAATACTGAATTTTTTTATTTGCCGGGAGATATAGATCTCAGTAATTATCTAGGAGAAGATTATATTATTGATAGGGATAAAAATGATAAAAATCCGGATAGAAAATATTTTGATTGGAGAACTATTAATTTTTGTCTTACAAAAAAGATCGATATTGAGGAATGGACAAATATAGATATCGGGACCAACGCGAACATTCATAAAAATACTAAGACTCGGACGAATTATTATCAAATAATTGATAAAAATAAAAAGAACCTGGAACTTTTCCCAGAATTTTTGTTACTTTATAATGCATATAAGATTCAACCGTGGATCATACCAATCAATTTACTTCTTTTTAATAAAAAATGGAGTATAAATAAAAAACAAAAAGAGGTTCACGAAAATTATTATGGGGGATTAGACATTGAAAAAGACGTAGTTAGTGAAACCGCAACAGAGGAGTTCTATTTCTTCCTGAAAAGAAATTTTCTTTTTCAATTTCGATGGGAGCCTCCTTTTAGCCAAACAATAATCAATAATATCAAGGCATATTGTCTACTGCTTAGATTGATAAATCCAAAGGAAATGACTATATCCTCTATTCAAAGAGAAGAAATGCGCCTGGATGTAATGATGATTCCGAGGGTTACAACTATTGAAAATTTGGAAAACATGGGATTTTTTATTGAACCAGCTCGGCTATCCATAAACTGGGATGGACAATTTATCATGTACCAAACTATAGCTATTTCACGGGTGCATAAGAGTAAACAACAAACTAATCGAAATCGAAGATGCCAAGAAAAAAGAAATGTTCATAAGAATGGTCTTAATGAATTCATTGCACGACGACATAAAAAGTTTTTTGGGAATAAAGACAAAAATCATTATGATTTTATTTTTCTTGAAAATATTTTATCTCCTAGACGTCGTAGAGAGTTGAGAATTCTAAATTGTTTAAATTCGAGAAATTTAAATGTTGGGGATAGAAACCACGTATTTTGCAATGGGAACAATGCAAGGAACTGCGATCCATTTTTTTATGAGGATAAGCATCTTGATGTAGATGTAGATACAAGTCCATTTTTTAGGTTCAAATTATTTCTTTGGCCCAATTATCGATTAGAAGATTTAGCTTGTATGAATCGCTATTGGTTTGATACCAATAATGGCAGTCGTTTCAGTATGTCAAGGATACATATGTATCCACGATTGAAAATTAGTTGATGGTACATTTCCATGTATCAAGTGGCATATCTGGTATGTATATGAAGTCAACCAAATATACACACGCCTTGTGTTATATTACATTCTGGTACATGATACTGATTCAATGACCTTATCTTATCTCAGCTTAGAGCAATTATATCTATATCAATCAATTATATCTATGAATGAATCGTCATAATCTTCTTAATCTTGGGTTCAAATTCCTATTTTTGTGGGTGTAGAAATGTACCGACCATCCATATCTGAATAAAATGGAAAATAAAATGGTATTGATAAATTTAATTTGAAAAAAAAAGAAAGGAGTATATATGAGTAAATTCAGATTATTGTGTATAACAAATTAAAATAACTGGCATTATTATTACTGATCAGTAAAATCCATATCTGTAAAAATAAAGAAAAAGGGAAGAAAGTTCTTTTTATGGTAAAAAATTTATTCATTTCAGTTAGTTCGCAAGAAGAAAAAGAAGAAAATAAGGGGTCTGTTGAATTTCAAGTATTCAGTTTCACCAATAAGATACGTAGACTTACTTCCCATTTGGAATTGCACAGAAAAGACTATTTATCTCAGAGAGGTCTACGGAAAATTCTGGGAAAACGTCAACGGCTGCTGGCTTATTTGTCAAAGAAAAATAGAGTACGTTATAAAGAATTAATTAGTCAATTGGATATTCGGGAGCCAAAAACTCGTTAAGTTAATTTGACGAATAGTTTTTAATTATTTTATTTTTAATTATTTATTTTATTTATATTATACTTGGAAATTCTATTTTATTTTATTAAATTTTGATGAACTTCATTTCGTTTTCAGCAATTCCTGGAATAATGAATCGGGGAAAAAATATATGACTATACCAACTACAAGAAAAGACCTCATGATAGTCAATATGGGTCCTCAACACCCGTCAATGCATGGTGTTCTTCGACTCATCGTTACTCTAGACGGGGAAGATGTTATTGACTGTGAACCCGTATTGGGTTATTTACACAGAGGAATGGAAAAAATTGCAGAAAATCGAACAATTATACAATATCTTCCTTATGTAACACGCTGGGATTATTTAGCGACTATGTTTACAGAGGCAATAACGGTAAATGGACCAGAACAGCTGGGAAATATTCAAGTACCGAAAAGAGCGAGCTATCTTAGAGTAATTATGCTAGAACTGAGTCGTATAGCTTCTCATTTGTTATGGCTTGGCCCTTTTATGGCAGATATAGGTGCGCAGACTCCTTTCTTCTATATTTTCCGAGAGAGAGAATTGATATATGACCTATTTGAATCCGCCACAGGTATGCGAATGATGCATAATTATTTCCGTATCGGAGGGGTTGCTGCTGATCTACCTTATGGCTGGATAGATAAATGTTTAGATTTCTGTGATTATTTTTTAACGGGGGTTACTGACTATCAAAAGCTTATTACGCGTAATCCCATTTTTTTGGAACGAGTTGAAGGAGTGGGCATTATTGGTGGAGAGGAAGCAATAAATTGGGGTTTATCAGGACCAATGTTACGAGCTTCTGGAATTCCATGGGATCTTCGTAAAGTCGATCATTATGAGTGTTACGACGAATTTGATTGGGAAGTACAATGGCAAAAAGAAGGAGATTCGTTAGCTCGTTATTTAGTCCGAATCAATGAAATGACGGAATCCATAAAAATTATTCAACAAGCTTTGGAAGGAATTCCGGGAGGGCCCTATGAGAATTTAGAGGTACGGCGCTTTGATAGAACAAAGGATTCCGAATGGAATGATTTTGATTATCGATTCATTAGTAAAAAACCTTCGCCCACTTTTGAATTGTCTAAACAAGAACTTTATGTGAGAGTAGAAGCCCCAAAGGGAGAATTGGGAATTTTTTTGATAGGAGATCGGAGTGTTTTTCCATGGAGATGGAAAATTCGTCCACCAGGTTTTATCAATTTGCAAATTCTTCCTCAGCTAGTTAAAAGAATGAAATTGGCTGATATTATGACAATACTAGGTAGTATAGATATTATTATGGGAGAAGTTGATCGTTGAAATGATAATTGATACAACAAAAGTACAAGCTATCAATTCTTTTTCCAGATCGGAATCCTTAAAAGAGATTTATGGGCTCATATGGTTACTTGTTCCTATTTTTACTCCTGTATCCGGAATCATAATAGGGGTACTAGTAATTGTGTGGTTAGAAAGACAAATATCTGCAGGGGTACAACAACGTATTGGACCTGAATATGCGGGTCCTTTGGGAATTCTTCAAGCTTTAGCAGATGGTACCAAACTACTTTTCAAAGAGGATCTTCTCCCATCTCGAGGAGATATTAGTTTATTCAGTATCGGACCATCTATAGCGGTCATATCTATTTTACTCAGTTATTCAGTAATTCCTTTTGGCTATCGCCTTGTTTTGGCCGATCTCAGTATAGGAGTTTTTTTATGGATTGCCATTTCCAGCATTGCTCCTATTGGACTTCTTATGTCAGGATATGGATCGAATAATAAATATTCCTTTTTAGGTGGTCTACGAGCTGCTGCTCAATCGATTAGTTATGAAATACCATTAACTCCATGTGTGTTATCAATATCTCTACGTGCGATTCGTTGGGACATGTACTTTTTTTTACCTATTTATTTTCATTTTCGTTCTAGGAAAAAAGTTGAATGTATTGAATAGATATCCTTTTTTATTCATCATTCAGGGCGATGGACTAAACCAGATAGTTATATGAGTGAAACAAAACAGCTTAGAAATTGGCAGTAAAAAGATTGATTGAGTCTCATTCCCTAGGTACAAGAGTTAAGCAGACGTAAATATAATACAGTAGAAACGGGTTACCCCAAGATTGGTTGATTAGTCATCATAGTTTGAAGCGGGTACAAAAGATCAACTGTATGGAATTTTTACTGTTGTATGTATTACCATACCGGGGATCGAACAAACATAAGTGGACGGTTAGGAATACCAAGGTACACAAAGGATTAGTAATGGAGATAATGTAAGTAAGTAAGTTATCCAAAGGGATATTTCTGCATAACATAAAAGGAATCCTAATGGGGCTTTAAGTTGGTAGAAATGATCAAGCAGTACTTCCCCATGATCCCGATCCAGAGTATGCTCCTACCCACTGATTAAACAAATTACTATAAGGAACGAAGCAATCCTTTATTTATTTTTTTTATAGACTTTTTTATGAGTGAAAAAGAAGAACAGTAACGAACTAAATAAATGCAATTTCAAAAAAAAATAAAATTATAAAGGATGAGATCAATTCAGAAGCATTTTTTTGTTATTTATAGCAGACAGAATTGCATTGGTCTAATTTTGGACTCTCCGATGTATCTTTACTCTATCTACTCTAAAAGAAAGACAAGTATATCGAGATAATATTTGAACCTGTCCTTAGATTTATTCACGGCCATCGAGGAGCCGTATGAAGCTTAAGTCTCATGTACGGTTTTGCAATAGCGATGGGAATAGTGATGTTATCACCGACTATGATTATCTAACAGTTCAAGTACAGTTGATATAGTTGAGGCGCAGTCAAAATATGGTTTTTGGGGTTGGAATCTGTGGCGCCAACCTATAGGATTTGCTGTTTTTTTAATTTCTTCCCTAGCGGAATGCGAGAGATTACCTTTTGATTTACCAGAAGCAGAGGAAGAATTAGTAGCAGGTTATCAAACCGAATATTCAGGTATAAAATTTGGTTTATTTTACGTTGCTTCCTATCTAAATCTACTAGTTTCTTCATTATTTGTAACGGTTCTTTACTTGGGTGGCTGGAATCTCTCTATTCCGTACATATTAATTCCTGAGCTTTTCGGAATAGAAGTGGGCGGAGTCTTTGGAACGACAATTGGTATCTTTATTACATTAGCTAAAGCTTATTTGTTCCTGTTCATTCCTATCACAACAAGATGGACTTTGCCTAGGATGAGAATGGACCAACTGTTAAATCTTGGGTGGAAATTTCTTTTACCTATTTCTTTAGGTAATCTATTATTGACAACTTCGTCCCAACTCTTTTCACTGTAAAGGCACAGGATATTCTAGATTCATAACTTCTCTCAAACAAGAGAAAGAAACATCAAATTATTCATACATATTCACGATATGTTCCCCATGGTAACTGGGTTCATGAATTATGGTCAACAAACAGTACGGGCTGCAAGGTATATCGGTCAAAGTTTTATGATTACCTTATCCCATACGAATCGTTTACCTGTAACTATTCAATATCCTTATGAAAAATTGATCACATCAGAGCGTTTCCGCGGTCGAATTCACTTTGAATTTGATAAATGCATTGCTTGTGAAGTATGTGTTCGGGTATGTCCTATAGATCTCCCTGTTGTTGATTGGAAATTGGAAACTGATATTCGAAAGAAACGATTGCTTAATTACAGTATTGATTTTGGAATCTGTATATTTTGTGGTAACTGTGTTGAATATTGTCCAACAAATTGTTTATCAATGACTGAAGAATATGAACTTTCTACTTATGATCGTCACGAGTTGAATTATAATCAAATTGCTTTGGGTCGGTTACCAATGTCAGTAATTGGAGATTACACAATTCGAACAATTATGAATTCGACTCAAATCAAAAAATCTGTGGCTAAACCACTTGATTCAAGAACAATTACCAATTTCTAAGATTAAGTTTTGATCTAAATTAAAGTAGCGAAGCTTCTTTAATTTTGCTTGGTCAATAAAGAAAAACCTAACTATAGAGTGGTCAAAATAATGGTTTTTAGGGATTGAAAATATATTCATATATATGTGATCTGTGATGATTTCTAAATTTATCGATTATTTTTTTTAGTTATTTCGAAAAATTTCATTTATAACGAAACTTTCAGATAGAGAAACGGATAGAGAAATGGTATTTAACCATTCAATTAATCAATTAAATTAATAAGTATATCTAACCCACACCCCATTAGATTTAATTCAATTAGGAACATAGCAAAAAAATAGGGTAACTTCTTTTTTCTTGGTTTGGTCACTAGGATCATGAAAAATTTCGACTTAATTTATCTCTTATTTTACATAGAATGGATTTACCTGGACCAATACATGATTTTCTTGTAGTTTTTTTGGGATTGGGTCTTATAGTGGGCGGTCTAGGAGTGGTATTACTTACCAATCCGATTTTTTCTGCCTTTTCCTTGGGATTGGTTCTTGTTTGTACATCCTTATTTCATATTCCATCGAACTCCCATTTTGTAGCTGCTGCACAGCTCCTTATTTATGTGGGAGCTATAAATGTATTAATTGTATTTGCTGTGATGTTCATGAATGGTTCAGAATATTACAAAGATTTCTATCTTTGGACCGTTGGAGATGGAGTCACTTCACTGGTTTGTACAAGTATTTTTGTTTCACTAATTACTACTATCCCAGATACGTCATGGTACGGGATTATTTGGACTACAAGATCAAACCAGATTTTAGAACAGGACTTGATAAATAATGGTCAACAAATTGGGATTCATTTATCAACAGATTTTTTTCTTCCATTTGAACTTATTTCGATAATTCTTTTAGTTGCCTTGATAGGTGCAATTGCTATGGCTCGTCAGTACTAAAAATGGAGTACTATAAAATAAAAAAAAAATAATTAATAAGGACTTGTTCTTTTCTTTAACTTCTATTTATTGTTCATGTATAAAATTAGAAAAAGGAAATGCTCTTAGTTAGATCTATTATCTATTACCAAATACCTTTATTTCGTACTTTATTATATTCTATTTTAGTCAATTGAATCGGTTGAATTGTTGTTCATATTGAAATGAATCGAGATTGGCGAGGAGTTGGTCAATGATGCTCGAACATGTACTTGTTTTGAGTGCCTATTTATTATCCATCGGTATCTATGGATTGATTACAAGTCGAAATATGGTTCGAGCGCTTATGTGTCTTGAGCTTATACTGAATGCAGTTAATATAAATTTCGTAACATTTTCTGATTTATTTGATAGTCGCCAATTAAAAGGAGATGTTTTCTCCATTTTTGTTATAGCAATTGCAGCTGCTGAAGCAGCTATTGGATTAGCTATTGTTTCATCAATTCATCGTAACAGAAAATCAACTCGTATCAATCAATCTAATTTGTTGAATAAATAGTGGTAATCATATAAAAAAAAAATATAGAATATCTACAGAATATCCAATATCCACCAATTAAATTTAAATGGGTATGTGGGACATAATGATAATGGTGCTTTTTGCTAAAACGTAATAAATCAAAGTATCTTGGCCTTCTTTCATGAGCAGATCAAAAAGTAGATTAA